GAGCCATAGGTCCTAGAAAGGACTCTCCATTTTTGCTTCTAGGATTAAAAATGGATGGTAGGAAAGACTATCAAATCTTCCTAATTTAATTACTTACTTACACTACTAAGGTAGTTAGTGTCTATTGATTCAGTATAGAATTGGATTGGATAGGCTGATGAGAAATCAATTTAGGAGCTGTGTAAAGGAATGAATAAAGATACTTTGTCCCCAAACTCACAAGAAATTCTTAGTGCTCAATCAACCAATCAATATTGATTGGCCTTATAGAAATAGAATAAAGGTGAAAAATTTTTCTTTCAGGAGATTACAAAAAAAATGCAATATCGCATGGCATTTCCAATTCTTTCACAGAAAGAGAAACTGTAAGTCTTAGAGAGAATATAGGTATAGAATAGATAGTTATCTACCTTGATAGTATATTTTTATGTATGTTTTTTTTGTTTATGTTATGAAAAAAAGTCAACAAACAGTGAGTCTTACTATTCCTACATGTTTTATTAGGATAGGAGCATTCACTTGATATTTCCAAAGCATGTATATCGTATTTGTGCCTAATCTTTACTGATTCCACCAGCTCAGCCAGAAATACCATTGGATTTTTGGGATTGCTTCATCAATAGCCTTAAGTCATAATTCCATTTTGACTCTACACCATTGATTCCACTATGATTAGTGATCAATAACGGAATAATTCTTTCATTTCATAAGGATAGGAGACATAATTCACATGGATATAGTAAGTCTCGCTTGGGCTGCTTTAATGGTAGTCTTTACATTTTCCCTTTCACTCGTAGTATGGGGAAGGAGTGGACTTTAGAAATACTAGACTTTAGAAATACTATTAATTGAGTAATCAAACTGTATCAATTGTTTAATTGATTGTTGTTTTATTTTACGAACTGTTTAAAATTAAAATCAAAATGCCTCCGTTTTCAATAATACAGTAAAATATGAATAAGAAAATACACTAATGAATAATAACCATTCGAGCAAACAATGAATGATTACCATAGTTGTATTTCGAAACTCAAATCAACGGAATACATATGATAGGATTTTTTTCCAACCAAATTCTTTCTATTCTATTTTGATTTGTTGAACCGGTTCTTACCAGAATTACAGATATTACAATAAAAAACAAGCAATCTTTCTTTTTTCCTTTATTTGTTTCCCCTTCTTTCTTTACTTTTACACTTTGACTGTTCCAAGAGAAAGTTGTTCTGCTATTACAGCGATACATACTTTCTACTGCAAGCTCTTAGTGGTTGTCCAAACAGGTCCTACGCATAAAAAATCTTGCTTGCGTTGAGCGATCTATATATCATAGATTTAACATTTTAGACTTCTAGATTATTTATTTTATTTAGGCTTTATCGACTCATCTAATGTCATGTTTAAGCATGACAAATCGACGAATCTATTACCCCTTTTCCAGATCCGAAGAAGTTACCATAGAACCTCATGGATCATCTGTTTATAGCTCAATCGATGACTTCTTTGGAATGGTAAAAAAAAGAAAAAAGATTCCTTGGTTTTGTTTTCTTTTATATAATTTTATATAAAAAATATACCCACACTTTTCTTCCTACATTGATTGTTTTGATCTATCTCGGGATCCTTATTTAATTAAAATTGTAAGAAGCCTAGCAATTAGGATAGAACAGTTGACCTTCCATTAATTATTATTTATTTCGGATTGATCAAAATTCATACAAATGGCTGTAGCGACGAAAATAAAAAAATAAATATAAATAGAATTAGAGTGCTTTTTTACATATTTTATTTATATTTATTTATATTTACATATTTATATTTACTTTACATAAATAATTGTACAGACGTATTGGAAATTGATCTATGTTATCAAGCCTATATCTGTATAAAAATTTATATACTATTATATACTAATAGATAGTCTACTATACTAGATAGTGTGGTAGAAATATATATATTTATATTATATAGTTTAGTTCTTTCTACCATACTATCTCAGATACTGTCGAGTCCAGTCCGATCATTTCATTTAAGACTTGGAGTTTAAATCCTTTTCTTTTCTTCAATCATTGATAAGAAGTAAAAGTATCAGTCAACTTAATCATTTTGACTGACTGTTTTCACATAGATGATAAGTAAAAAAGCAGTAGGAACTAGAATAAACAGTGCAGTAGCAATAAATGCGAGAATATTGACTTCCATAATCTTATTGTTTTGTTTTTTTTTTTCTTCGCAATAACTCGGGATCTAATCCCATAGAGATGAGAAATTTGACTGCTGTAAATTAAATGGGATAAATTGCATCCTAATGATACTGAATCGGATCAATGTTATGAATAACAATATCTAATCTATCAAATCGACTCATCGTCGAGAATTGAATAGTATAACATAGGAAGATCTTTTATCCATACCAAGTAAAATGGGATTTCTGATCCGATAAAGAATCCTACTGAATTTATCATCCTTTCCACTCTTTTCTAAAAACGGCCCTCTTCCTTATACAACATCTTTCCTTAGACTTATACAATTAATTAATTATCTGATGAAATATCATATGACTGGTATTCTATTGACTATAGACCCAAGTAGTAGAAGTGCAATAAAAAAAAATGACGCGTTGAACTCTAAGCTAAGCTTTTTTATGAATCGATATTAGTAGAAGAAACGAAAATTGCCGTATTTGTCTGATGATAAATACAAAAAAAGAAATAAAGATCCCTACATGGAATTAGATTTTGCTCCCCGCCCCCCCTTTTTTTGGTCGGGGTAATAGAGAGATAAATTGACAAATTCATCGGATCGTTGGATCCTAGTCGGGACTGACGGGGCTCGAACCCGCAGCTTCCGCCTTGACAGGGCGGTGCTCTGACCAATTGAACTACAATCCCGGCGGTATGTACCGCATACATATTCTTGTGATATCATAAGAGCATTTTATTTGCTGTGTTGTAACATAGACACGAATGATATACGGATATCTACATAGAATAGATATGGACTATACTCTATCTAGTAATATAGTAAGAATAACACGGTTTAACTAGTAATCCTGTGATTCTTTTTATTGCTACAAGATTGATTATCAACCTTTCAATAAGAAAAAACAACAAAAATTCAACTCTTTTCTTTATTCTTCCATATTGGGCATTTTTGGAAAATAAATTGGTTATATCATACTCAAAAGAAAGCGGCGAATTTTTGGGCCGAGCTGGATTTGAACCAGCGTAGACATATTGTCAACGAATTTACAGTCCGTCCCCATTAACCGCTCGGGCATCGACCCAGGAAGAATCAATTATAATTATAAATTATAATTATATAAATTATATATAATATATAAATTATATATAATATTATAATATTATATATATATGATATGGATATGATATATGATATGGGTTTTTTGATAATTGATAATCTTTTTGATAATTGATAATCCACGATCAACTTACTTTCGCAGTACCCTACCCCCAGGGGAAGTCGAATCCCCGCTGCCTCCTTGAAAGAGAGATGTCCTGAACCGCTAGACGATAGGGGCATACCCGCCCGACCACCACCAGACTATGATCATAGTATCATCAGTTTTTCGGAATTGTCAATACAATAATTGTCAATACAATATAAAATATATATAAGTTAAGTATAAAATATATATAAGTAGTATAAAATATATATAAGTAATATAATAACGTAATGTAAGTAATATAATAACGTAATGGTATGATTAGATCCGAAAGACCTTTCCTACTTTCACGATTCTATATAATTAGAATTTTCAAAAATTTTTTATGGTTCATAAATGCCCCATTAATTATCTATTATCCCATTAAATTAATTAAATTAGTTATATTAAATTAAATTAAATTAGTTATATTAAATTAAATTAGTTATATTAAATTAATTAAATTAGTTATATACATTACATTAATTATATATACATTATATACATTACATTAATTATATACATACATTAATTATATACATTTTATATATACATTTTACATTATTTTACATTACATTATTTTACATTAATTATATACATTACTAATTATATAACTAATTATATACATTTTACATTAATTATATACATTACTAATTATATAACTAATTATATACATTTAATACATTACATACAATTAATTAATACTAATTATATAACAATATAACAATTATAACAATAATAACAATACTAATTATATAATTTCAATATAACAATACTAATTATATAATTTATAATTATATAATAATTTAATATAATAATTTAATTATTAATAAATTATTAATAATATTAATAATTAATAATAAATAATTATGAATATAAATAATACAATAATAAATAATATATAATAATATATATATATAATAATATATATAATATATAAATAATATATATAATATATAAATAATATATATATATAAATAATATATAAAGAATATAATTATATATAAATAATTATATATATATAAATAATTTTATATATATAAAAAAAAGAATATAATTTATAATATAATAAAATTTATATTTATAATAAATATAATTTATAATAAATATAATATAATAAATAATAATAAATAATATAATAAATATAAATAAAATATAAAATATAATAAATAAAATATAATAAATATAATAAAAATAAAAGTATAAACCAGAGAAGTATAGTATTCTTTTAGTTTAAGTAGTAATTGGTCTAACAGAAAAAGGATAGAAGTTTCATTTATTCAATTTGCACTAATTGATTTGTTCAGTTCAGATAAGACATCATTCAATCAAATTGAATAAATCTATGTCGTTGTGTTGGTACACGTATCAATCAAGTAAATCTTGTTCTGATGGATCGATAAAATAAAAGCAAATACAATACAGAAAGTGACATCGGTCTTGAAACAATTCACTGTATTGGTATTTCTCAAAAAGGGCATTTTACCCTAGACTTTACTTCTAACTTCACTTATTTTCTTAAGTCAATCCAATATCTTGTTCCTGAATGAGTTCCTAT